CAGCGGACATGCGTATTTTCCGATGGATTTACATGGTTTCATTAGTAGAAATTGTTTGATGTAGCGAGTAATAGGCTCTTTCGCCGTTCAAGAATTCTTGTTTAGGCAGTTCATATCATCCACACATAGTGTGATCTAAGATTTCAATTCTTCCATGTTTCAGCAGTAGCATATTGTTCCATGGAGCTAAGGCCAAAAAGATGGAAGAAACAAGTGTTTCCACGACTCTACCATCCGGCCAATTCTGTTCCACTTCATCCCCTTTTCATGGGCACATATCTTTACGGCTAAGGAATGGGGAATCTTTCTCCTGTTACATGAATCAAATGTTTCATTTCATCCGGGAAAAGCCATCTCTTTCTCAACAATGTCTTTGTCATTTGATCCAATAGCGTTCCGTTAGATAGGAACAGATTTGATAAATACTGATAACTCTCGGATAGAGTATTAGAACGGAAAGATCCATTAGATAATGAACTATTGGTTCTAAACCATCTCTGGCGATGAATCAACAATTCGAAGTGCTTTTCTTGCGTATTCTTGATGAACCAGCGTTTATATATAGATGTAGGAGGGTTTGTTTGGGAAGCAATAAGCCCCTTTGACATCTCTTCATCTGCAAAGAATTCTCGACGTGAAAACACAGAGACAGAGGGCTGATCTTTGAATAGGGAAAAGAATGGATCCGCAGGGTCCCAAATGAATTGGCTTGTTCGAAAAAAGCCTTGTTCTTTGGAAGATCTATCTCGTGTCTGGTACTGCATGGTTCCACTCTGCAAGAACTCCGAATCATTCTCTTGAAGCTCATCCTCTTTATGAGAAATGATCCATTTGCCCCGAAATGACCCAGTCCAATAGGGAAATCCCAATTCCGTGGGCCTTTCGATACAATCAAATAGATTGCCACAAGGGCGCCATATTCTAGGAGCCCAAACTATGTGATTGAAGAAATCCTCCTCTATCTGTTGCGGATCAAGGGCCCCTTCCCCTTCTTCAAACTCCGATTCGTATTTTTCATATAGAAATCTCTGATCAACGATAGAACAAGATCCATTTTGCATCATATCTAACTGATTCCTTGGTTCGGACCGAAGAAGTAATGTCACTCGATTATTATCAAACTGACTGCAATATTTTTCTGTCCGTGAGGATCCCGCCAGAGCGCCTTCTACTTCTAATAGTAATAGGCCATGAACTAGATCAGAATCATTCTCAACGAATCCATAAGAAGTGATCCAATCTTTTTCATCGTGTCTGGATGAAGACCAAAGATCTTGAGCGACCGATCCGGCAGAACAACTCAAAAGATAAAGAAGTATCGTGAATTTCTTCATGCTCGTTCCAAGTTCGAAGTACCATTTGTACAAATAGGAATCCCCTCCCTTACATGATTTCTTCTTCATATAGATAGATATAGGATCTATGGGGCAATTACTTAGAAGTACATTTTGTGTAACAGCCCTTCCTATCTGATAGAAAAGGATCCCATGATCCTGAACCGATCTTATCTGGGATCGAAAATCCCAAGTTTTTCTATGAAGAGCTGATCTAATTGTATTAGTTTCTATAATGGATTTCTTCTGTGTAATACTAATTGATAGGGCCTCATTGATAAGTGCTACAAGATCTCGCGCATTGGAACCCATGGTTATGGACCCGAATCCGTTAGTATGGAACATCTTCTTTTCCAAGTGAAATCCCCTAGTATATGAAAGAATGAAAAAGTGCTTTCGTTGTTGTGGAAGAAGAAGCCTTCGTATCTTAATGCATGTATTGAATTTCTTCGGAGCTATTAGAGCGGGATCCACTTTTTGGGGAATATGAGTCGAAGCAATAACAAGAATCTTTCCAGTGGAACATCTTTCACAATCCCTGGAGAGATAGTTCTCTAATAGACCGAGGGATAAGTAATTCGACTCATTCACATGCAGATCATGAATGTTTGGAATCCATATTATGCAAGGAGACATTGCTTTTGCTAATTCGAATTGAAGGGTGGTATCAAATCGGTCTATTTTCGGCGTCATATACATAGTTAGCACATTCGTCATAGTTAGCAGCTCCGTATCAATATCAAGGTCATCATCACTATCATCAATATCGTCACTATCATCAATATCGATATCGTCACTATCATCAATATCGATATCATCAATAAGATAACCTTTAGGCTTGTCATCCAGGAACTTGTTCGGAAATACCGTAATGAAAGGAACATAGGAGTTTGTCGCTAGGTATTTGACCAAACAGGATCGTCCAGTTCCTATAGAACCTATCACTAAAATACCTCTAGAAGGGGATAGGGCTAAGCGGAGCGAAAAGGGTTTTCCATGAGGAGATGGGGAATGAAAACTATTAGCCCCACACGAGGTTTGTGAATAAGTGATTGTCTGATAATGAGCAAGGAATATCCGTCTTTCTGCTAAACAGGATCTATTGAACTCATAATTCATTAGATCCTTTTGATGAATGTCAACTAAGTATCGTAAGGAAATTGATC